TTGCCTATTTATATAACGGATCGTATGGTAGGACATAAATTGGGAGAATTTGCACCTACTCTAAATTTCCGGGGGCATGCGAAAAATGATAATAGATCCCGTCGTTAATAATTAATTAAAAAATAATAAAATATAGATGCTTATCGTTCATTAATGAGAGGTGAATCTTATGATACAGAAGAGAAAGGTGAAGAAATATACAGAAGTATACACTTTAGGTCAACATATATGTATGTCTGCTCACAAAGCGAGAAGAGTAATTGATCAAATTCGTGGGCGGTCCTATGAAGAAACACTTATGATACTAGAACTTATGCCTTATCGAGCATGTTATGCCATTTTAAAATTGGTTTATTCTGCAGCAGCAAATGCTAATCACAATAAGGGTTTGAACAAAACAAGTTTAATCATTAGTAAAGCCGAAGTCAACGAGGGCACAACTGTGAAAAAATTAAAGCCCCGGGCTCGAGGACGGGGTTATCCTATAAAAAGATCCACTTGTCATATAACTATTGTATTGAAAGATATATCTTTAGATGAAGAGGAAGAAATAGATAAAAGGAAATTCTATAAATTAGAGCTGAGGAATACTTAAAGGAAGAATATTTTCTATTATAAAAAATACAAATACGCTATATTATGTTATGCTTAAAAAAAATCGAATGAATAAAAAAAAAATACAAACAGATGTCACGTTTCACGATATATATAGTAGTGGGGGATTATGGGACAAAAAATAAATCCACTTGGTTTCAGACTTGGTGCAACCCAAGGTCATCATTCTCTTTGGTTTGCACAACCAAAAAATTATTCAAAGGATCTACAAGAAGATCAAAAAATACGAGATTGTATCAAAAATTATGTGCAAAATAATATGAAAATATCCTCTAATGTAGAGGGAATTGCACGTATAGAGATTCAAAAAAGAATCGATTTGATTCAGGTCATAATCTATATGGGATTCCCCAAGTTATTAATAGAAGACAGGACTCGAAGAATCGAAGAATTACAGACGCATGTACAAAAAGAACTCAATTGTGTAAACCGAAAACTCAACATTGCTATTACAAGAATTGCAAATCCTTACGGGCACCCCAATATTCTTGCAGAATTTATAGCCGGACAATTAAAGAATAGAGTTTCATTTCGCAAAGCAATGAAAAAAGCTATTGAATTAACTGAACAGGCAGGTACAAAAGGGATTCAAGTACAAATTGCAGGGCGTATCGACGGAAAAGAAATTGCACGTGTTGAATGGATCCGAGAAGGTAGAGTTCCTCTACAAACCATTCGAGCTAAAATTGATTATTGTTCCTATGCAGTTCGAACTATCTATGGGGTATTAGGCATCAAAATTTGGATATTTGTAGACGAGGAATAATAAGAACTTACTTGACTTATATTTAGTTATATCTGGTAATAAAACAAAAAATGGCAAACTCTTTCATTCTTTTTCTGGTAAATAATAAAAAAAAAAAAGAACAATTCTATAAGGTTGAATAAAAATTCGATTAATCATTTGATATAATTGCTATGCTTAGTGTGTGACTCGTTGGTTTTTTTAGGGTTGGGATTCAAAAAAATGGACAACCCATAGTACAAACTGATAACTATAGAACTAATAACCAACTCATCACTTCGTGTTATCTGGATAGAAAGAACCAGTCAAGATATGATATATAAGTCATATCATTGTAGCAACTGAAATCTTTTTTACATAAACAAACATAAAAAAATCTGATTATGGGTTGTAAAGCAATATAAAGTATACAGATAAATGGAAGGGTGAGAGAAAGATAGAAAAAGAATATTAATGATATATAATTCCAATATGTAAGGTCTATGAGTCATCTCATATAAAGGGAATGTAATAAAGCATCAATACTGATTGATCCATAATTAGACAAATCCGTGCATAGAACAAAAAATCAAGAGCCCCGAGCCAATAAAGACTGAGAAGGTTGACTCAAGAATAAATTTAATTGGAGGCTCCGTTGTAAAATTCAGACCTAATCATTAATCGAGAAGTGGTGGGAACGACAGAACCTGTGAATGCATAAGATTCTATTGAAAACGAATCCTAATGATTCATTGAGTAGGATGGCGGAACGAACCAGAAACCTATTCATTTATTCTGAGAGGTCATGTCATAGACTAATCTTACAACTGAATGTTGAAAGAGTAAATATTCGCCCGCGAATTTTTTTTTATTTCTAAATTTTAGTCGATTCGAAATAAAAGGAAAAACAAAAGAAAGATTCATTATAGCGTTCTACCAAAACGACATTATCTATAAATAGAATACGTGTTAAATTATATATTAAAACACAAAAAATTTCTAATTTCTAATCGATTAGATCAAATTTCAAAGAATCCCACGATTCCATATATTATTAACCGTGTATTTTTTTTTTGTTTAATTATTTTTAATTGTTTAATTCGCGAGGAGCTGGATGAGAAGAAACTCTCGTGTCCGGTTCTGTAGTAGAGATGGATGAAATTGCTAAACAACCATCAACTATAACCCCAAAAGAACCAGATTCCGTAAACAACACAGAGGAAGAATGAAAGGAATATCTTATCGAGGTAATCGTATTTGCTTCGGTAGATATGCTCTTCAAGCGCTTGAACCCGCTTGGATCACATCTAGACAAATAGAAGCAGGGAGGCGAGCAATGACACGAAATGCACGCCGCGGTGGAAAAATATGGGTACGCATATTTCCAGACAAACCTGTTACAGTAAGACCTACAGAAACACGTATGGGTTCGGGGAAAGGATCTCCCGAATATTGGGTAGCTGTCGTTAAACCCGGTAGAATACTTTATGAAATGAGCGGAGTAGCAGAAAATATAGCTAGAAGGGCTATTTCAATAGCGGCATCTAAAATGCCTATACGAACTCAATTCATTCTTTCTGGATAGGAATGTAGAAACAAACGAAAGGGGTTTTTGGGATGAAAAAAAAAAAACAATTGCAGGTTTCTTTTTTTGTTTTGAACAAATAATATTTCTTTTTTTTTTTATTTATACCTTTGAAAAAGAAAAAACCGATAAAAAAATGATATGATTCAACCTCAAACCCATTTGAATGTAGCGGATAACAGCGGAGCCCGAGAATTGATGTGTATTCGAATCATAGGAGCTAGTAATCGACGATATGCTCATATTGGTGACATTATTGTTGCTGTAATCAAGGAAGCAGTACCAAATACACCTCTAGAAAGATCAGAAGTGGTCCGAGCTGTCATTGTACGTACTTGTAAAGAACTCAAACGCGACAACGGTATGATAATACGATATGATGACAACGCTGCGGTTGTTATTGATCAAGAAGGAAATCCAAAAGGAACCCGAATTTTCGGCGCGATCGCCCGGGAATTAAGACAGTTAAATTTCACTAAAATAGTTTCATTAGCACCTGAAGTATTATAGGGGAAGACCTTAATATAGTATTTGAATTAAATTGATTAAATTTATTTAATTAATTAGTAAATTGTTTATCTATCACGTATATATCTTTAATAATTCATAAATATAAAAAAAAAAAAAATAAAGAATTCATAAATATTAAAAAATTCAGAAAAAAAGAAAAAGAGCATGTTGATTATATCAAAATTCGGGGGAAACAAAAATCTTAGTTTATCATGAGTAAAGACACTATTGCTGACATAATAACCTCTATACGAAATGCTGACATGAATAAAAAAAGAACAGTTCGAATACCATCTACTAACATCACTGAAAATATTGTTAAAATCCTTTTACAAGAAGGTTTTATTGAAAACGTGAGAAAACATCAAGAAAGCAATAAATATTTTTTGGTTTTAACCCTACGACATAGAAGAAATAGGAAAGGACCATATAGAACTGTTTTAAATTTAAAACGGATCAGTCGACCCGGTCTACGAATATATTCTAACTATCAACGAATTCCTAGAATTTTAGGCGGAATGGGGGTTGTAATTCTTTCTACTTCTCGAGGTATAATGACAGACCGAAAGGCTCGACTAGAAGGAATCGGCGGAGAAGTTTTGTGTTATATATGGTAATCTTTCTAATAGCCGACACGGTTCATATTTGTGAAAAAAGAGAAAGGACAAGTTTATAATATTATCCCTCTTACATTAGTTGATACTTCAAAGCGGTTTTACCTGGAATGAAACAACAAAAATGGATTCATGAGGGTTTAATTACTGAACAACTTACCGATGGTATGTATCTTCCGGATTCGTTTAGATAACAAAAAAATTATTCTGGTTTTTGTTTCGTAAAGGATTTCATGTAGTTTTATACGTATACTACCAGGAAATAGACTAAAAATTGAGGTAAGTCCTTATGATTCAACCAAAGGGCGTATAATTTAGAGACTCCAAAGCAAAGACTTGAATGATTAGGCGGTTTTTTCAATTTCAACATTCTTTCGTGAGGATACAATTCGAAATTAAAAATTTCAAGAAACTTATTTTCTTCCAATAAGTAGATTCGGAATTAAAAAAAGGAATGACAAATATGAAAATAAGGGCCTCCGTTCGTAAAATTTGTGAAAAATGTCGATTGATCCGTAGGCGGGGACGAATTATAGTAATTTGTTCTAACCCGAGACATAAACAAAGACAAGGATAATCTTTCTAAAACAAAAAGACTCTCGAAATCTAAAAGACCCGATGTACAGATGTACAAATAAATAAAAAAAAAAAAAGAATAAGGATCTGTTTTGACATGAAATGGATATATCCATATATCTCTGACTTATATTTATGAGATGATAAAATATGGCAAAACCTATACCAAAAATTGGTTCGCGTAGAAATAGACGTATTGGTTCACGTAAGAATACACGTAGAATCCCCAAGGGAGTTATTCATGTTCAAGCAAGTTTCAACAATACCATTGTGACTGTTACAGATGTACGGGGTCGAGTAATTTCTTGGTCCTCTGCCGGGGCTTGTGGATTCAAGGGTACAAGAAGGGGTACACCATTTGCCGCTCAAACCGCAG